ACAATGTCTTTGTCATTTGATCCAATAGTGTTCCGTTAGATAGGAACAGATTTGATAAATACTGATAACTCTCGGATAGAGTATTAGAACGGAAAGATCCATTAGATAATGAACTATTGGTTCTAAACCATCTCTGGCGATGAATCAACAATTCGAAGTGCTTTTCTTGCGTATTCTTTATGAACCAGCGTTTATATATAGATGTAGGAGGATTTGTTTGGGAAGCAATAAGCCCCTTTGACATCTCCTCATCTGCAAAGAATTCTCGACGTGAAAACACAGAGACAAAGGGCTGATCTTTGAATAGGGAAAGGAATGGATCCGCAGGGTCCCAAATGAATTGGCTTGTTCGAAAAAAGCCTTGTTCTTTGGAAGATCTATCTCGTGTCTGGTACTGCATGGTTCCACTCTGCAAGAACTCCGAATCATTCTCTTGAAGCTCATCCTCTTTATGATAAATGATCCGTTTGCCCCGAAATGACCCAGCCCAATAGGGAAATCCCAATTCAGTGGGCCTTTCGATACAATCAAATAGATTGCCATAAGGGCGCCATATTCTAGGAGCCCAAACTATGTGATTGAATAAATCCTCCTCTATCTGTTGCGGATCGAGGGCCCCTTCTTCAAACTCCGATTCGTATTTTTCATATAGAAATCTCTGATCAACGATAGAACAAGATCCATTTTGCATCATATCTAACTGATTCCTTGGTTCGGAACGAAGAAGCAATGTCACTCGATTATTATCAAACTGACTGCAATCTTTTTCTGTCCGTGAGGATCCCGCCAGAGCCAGAGCGCCTTCTACTTCTACTTCTAATAGTAATAATAGTAATAGGCCATGAACTAGATCAGAATCATTCTCAACGAATCCATAAGAAGTGATCCAATTTTTTTCATCGGGTCTGGATGAAGACCAAAGATCTTGAGCGACCGATCCGGCAGAACAACTCAAAAGATAAAGAAGTATCGTTAATTTCTTCATGCTCGTTCCAAGTTCGAAGTACCATTTGTACAAATAAGAATCCCCTCCCTTACATGATTTCTTCTTCATATAGATAGATATAGGATCTATGGGGCAATTACTTAGAAGTACATTTTGTGCAACAGCCCTTCCTATCTGATAGAAAAGGATCCCATGATCCTGAACTGATCTTATCTGGGATCGAAAATGCCAAGTTTTTCTATGAAGAGCTGATCTAATTGTATTAGTTTCTATAATGGATTTCTTCTGTGTAATACTAATTGATAGGGCCTCATTGATAAGTGCTACAAGATCTCGTGCATTGGAACCCATGGTTATGGACCCGAATCCAGTAGTATGGAACATCTTCTTTTCCAAGTGAAATCCCCTAGTATATGAAAGAATGAAAAAGTGCTTTCGTTGTTGTGGAAGAAGAAGCCTTCGTATCTTAATGCATGTATTTAATTTATTCGGAGCTATTAGAGCGGGATCCACTTTTTGGGGAATATGAGTCGAAGCAATAACAAGAATCTTTCCAGTGGAACATCTTTCACTGGAGAGATAGTTCTCTAATAGACCGAGGGATAAGTAATTCGACTCATTCACATGCAGATCATGAATGTTTGGAATCCATATTATGCAAGGAGACATTGCTTTTGCTAATTCGAATTGAAGGGTGATCTCAAATCGGTCTATTTTCGGCGTCATATACATAGTTAGCACATTCGTCATAGTTAGCAGCTCCATATCAATATCAAGGTCATCATCACTATCATCAATACCATCACTATCATCAATATCGTCACTATCATCAATATCGTCACTATCATCAATATCGATATCATCAATAAGATAACCTTTAAGCTTGTCGTCCAGGAACTTGTTCGGAAATACCGTAATGAAAGGAACATAGGAGTTTGTCGCTAGGTATTTGACCAAACAGGATCGTCCAGTTCCTATAGAACCTATCACTAAAATACCTCTAGAAGGGGATAGGGCTAAGCGGAGCGAAAAGGGTTTTCCATGAGGAGATGGGGAATGAAAACTATTAGCCCCACACGAGGTTTGTGAATAAGTGATTGTCTGATAATGAGCAAGGAATATCCGTCTTTCTGCTAAACAGGATCTATTGAACTCATAATTCATTAGATCCTTTTGATGAATGTCAACTAAGTATCGTAAGGAAATTGATCCCGGTTGTTCAATCATTTGATAACCAGAGTCATTCTTTGATAAATGATCACTATGAGTCAGACTCAATAGAATTTGATCAATCCCTTTTTCTGTCGTTAAGGTGGAGAACTGAACCAAGAATTCTCTTTCTTCATCATCAATCGAATCACTGTTCGCGACCCAGAATTCGATTTTCTCATCAATCCAATCACCGTTCACGTTTTTTCTTTTTCTTATCAATGAATAGATCTCTTTACTTGTACGACTTAGATGTCTCGTATTTCTCGAAAAAATGATTCGATTGATGGGATTTGGTATGATACTTACAAGATCGATGAGATTGATCTTCCAATATTTATTCTT